CTTTTCCCGTTAGTCCATAAGGATCGGACACCCAGATTCCGGGACCATACAAGCCCGTTACATGAAATGCACCAAAACCAAAGCAAGCCAACCCTGAGAGAAATAAATGAATTCCAAAGATCTTGGGCAAATCCAAAGAAGGTTTTCCTGTACGTTCATCACAAAATATTTCTAGATCCCAATACACCCAATGCCAGATAGCTGCCAAAAAGCATAAGCCAGAAAACACAATATGTGCCCCAGCTACACCTTCGTAACTCCAAATACCCGGATTCGTTACAGTCCCGCCTGTGATACTCCAACCTCCCCATGAATTGGTTATTCCTAAACGAGTCATGAAGGGTATAACGAACATACCCTGTCTCCACATTGGATCAAGAACAGGGTCAGAAGGATCAAAAACCGCTAATTCATACAGAGCCATCGAACCAGCCCAACCAGCAACCAGAGCTGTATGCATTATATGAACCGAAAGCAACCGACCGGGATCATTCAATACAACGGTATGAACACGATACCAAGGCAAACCCATGGAAATACCCCTTTATCAAAGATAAATAGACACTGTGTAACTTTATTGCGTTGGAAAAGAGGAAAAGACTATACTATGACTATCCTATGGACCCCGCTTGCTCTTGTTCAGCGGATTTTTTCAGAACAAGGGTTCAGATTTGTTCTATTCTGTTGGTAATAATGTAACAATTCTGTTCGTAGGAACAAAGAGAAGCAGATTTATTCTATACTCGATAAGTACCAATACGCAACGGGGGTTGATACCTTTTTCTATGAGCGAAAGGGTCCCCATTTATTCATCATTAGAAGGCCCTATTCGTAATAATTTTATTATATTCATTATTCATTCTGCATTTTTTATGACTTTAGGAATTTTTATAGTCTATTTTTATAGTCTATAGAATCTATGTATAAAAGAAATACGATAAAAACCAATACTCAATACTATAATATAAAGCCAATCAAACCCTATTTTTTTTTTACGTTTCCCCATCAAAGTGAAATTTTCAATTTTAAGTAGGAGATCTTTTCATTTTATGCCTATTGGTGTTCCAAAAGTACCTTTCCGAAATCCCGGAGATGAAGATGCATCGTGGATTGATATATAGTGCGACTTGTCAGATATATTGAGTCATTTGGGATTTCCCCGTTCTCTCCCCCGAGAGAGATAGCCCCCCTTTCACCTAGATAAATTCATGGAATCATCCAAAATTTGGAGCGTGAAAAACAATGAGAACCTTTTGGGGGAAAATTCATATTACTTACTATTATATTCTATTATGGTTGGCTTGGTTGGACTAAAAAAATGAAGTATTCAGGCTCCGTTTAAAAAAAAAAGCCAATCGGTAATATATCGATGATTTTTACTTGTACCATAACTGATTCCTATATTTGGAAATTGAAATAGATCCTCTTTGTCAGGTATCTCAAACTTTAATAACTACTTGGTAGAAGGTATGACATGAATTGAAAAAATAAAGTCATAACAAAAAGAAATGGTAATGGGAGCATTTGTTCTATATATACAAATCAAAATGGGGCGAATCCTTACCCGGAGAAGAGCAGAAACCTAAATAAAAGAAACTCATTCAGGAACAAGAAAATGCCATCGGAATTTGGATGAAATCTCGATGAAACAATACATCAATGAGAAGTTAACTCGATAAGTTTAGTGACCCCTTTTCTTCTTCTTCTAATAGATAGAAAAGCGAAAAATAGAAAACGGAGTTCGTCTTTATTGAAAAATCGAAGAAAATTTCGCTAGACGTCAGAAAAACCTGTTATGAAAAAAAAAGAAAGGGGCTGGAATCTATACATTGATTCTTTTTCACAATTTTTTTGAACCGTATGCGTCAAAAGGCGCATGTACGGTTCCTAAGGGAAACAATTTCCCCTAATCAACCGACTTTATCGCGAACGATTCCTGTTTTTAGTTCAAGAGGTTGATAGTGAGATCTCGAATCAAATTGTTGGTCTTTTGGTATATCTTAATATCGAAGATGATACCAAGGATATTTTTTTGTATATAAACTCTCCCGGGGGAGATGTAATATCTGGAGTAGCTATTTATGATATGATGCAAACTGTGCGGCCAGGTGTCAGTACAATATGCATAGGATTAGCCGCTTCAATGGGATCTTTTATCCTGGCCGGGGGAGCAATTACCAGACGTGCAGCATTCCCTCACGCTTGGCGCCAATGAGGTTTTTATTTGACAAAAAAAAAAGAAGACTATGCCTTCGTTATATGAATATATGAATGTCAATATAATATTAAGTAATAATAGCATGGCACTTCGAATTCGATATTCAATTTTTTTTATTGTTTTTAAAAACAAAAACATTCGATTATGTATCGAGAGAGGAGTATGAACTCAAAGGCATTTCCGATTTTCTCTTATCTATCGGGAGTCCAGTTCAGCGTCACAAACCTTTTTTGTTTTCATGCCAGGGGGTACTTAAGAATATGTAAGTCACGATTTTTTCATTATTTGATCGGATCAAAAAAGAAACTTTGGGATTGCTAGAGACAAAAAAATCATAAATAGAACTATATAAAGCAACGGAGCCATCATAATATTTTTCAACTTCTCCGAAAGGAAGGGTGGCAATTTGATCATTTACCCATCTGGTTCTGATAGATTCTATTTTTTTTTCTCTTTCTTCAATGGAAGGGAGGGTTCAGGATCCATTTTATTGTAGAGCCGTATGCAATACCCAAAAGATGCCTGTACGGTTGTTCAATTCTATCGTTTGCCTTCGCTTTTTCATGCGAGCTAGAGGAACATTTTGTTATATCATCAGGGTAATGATCCATCAACCTAGGACTTCTTTTTTTGAGAGTCATGCAGGAGAACTTCTCTTGGAAATGAAAGAAGCGTTGAAACTGCGTGAACGCATCGCAGAGATTTATGCACAAAGAACCGGCAACCCTACCTCGATCATATCCCGAGACATGGACAGAGACGTTTTCTTTTCAGCAAGACAAGCCCGAATTTATGGAATTATTGATGATATAGAGTTCTCAGATGATGAAGAGTTCTTAAGGGGTTGATCTTGTAGGGATTGTATTCATATGGATTTCGTTCAAATATGTGATTTTAGATTTGATCTCCGAGTTGAATATACATTCTATTAAATGGAAATAGAAGGAATTCATCATCAGTCGGTTAGGATCAATCTAAACCAGACCATTATATTATGTATACAATTCAACATGCCAACTATTAAACAACTTATTAGAAATCCAAGACAGCCAATCAGAAATGTCACGAAATCCCCCGCTCTTCGGGGATGTCCTCAGCGTCGAGGAACATGTACTAGGGTGTATGTGCGACTCGTTTAGATTATCAGCTGGCACATAACAAAAGAAAAAAAAAAAGAACTTTTCCAGTATAAATGGTCAGTATCTGAGTGAATGGGATAGAATGGAAGAAGGAACTCCACTCATTATTAAACTCTATCATATCCCTCTATTGTGTATAAAGTTTATGGTTTCCATTGGTGCAAATCCAATTACCTCAATTGAAGATGAGAATAAATTCTCCATTGGTAGCAAATGGTTATCCATTAAGCGGAGGAAATCCTATTTAAAAAACATAACGATTAGGCTCCCACTCTGGCAAGAACGGACTAACAGGGCCAGCTACCCCAGCTAACTTTCATACTTAAATACCGTTACTTTATAAGTAGATCTCGTTGTGAAAGACCTATTACTGGAAAATTCATGGGTAGAGCCAAAGAATGTGAACTATACAAGTTCCCAATAACGTTGATTAGTTGATTAAATGAAGTGAAAGGCTCCGGTGTATAGAGAAGACCTCACCGTTTCAGAAGTAACCATAGAAACGAAGGAACCCCACTATTTCTTTATCTAGTTTTATTTATTTATTTTTTTTTTTTACTCTATTTTTTATAGGAAAATAAAATTTCTTATGTCTTTCTTATTCTTGTTTCGTGGTAAAATACCTAAACAAAAAAAGAAAAATCGTGGTTGGGAAGGTTATAGTAGCAAAAGCCATTGGAATTTTTATTTTATACATTGGAGAAATCCGTTTTGTTAGTTTTTGTTAGTTATAGTAATAGAAGACAGAGTAAATAAAAGAATAGCTGAAAGAAAGAAAAAATGAGTTATTCGAAAAAGTTTCATTTATTCCATGACCAGAATTAAACGGGGATATATAGCTCGGAGACGCCGAACAAAAATGCATTTCTTTGCATCAAGTTTTCGAGGGGCTCATTCAAGGCTTACTCGAACTATGACTCAACAGGAAAAAAGAGCTTTGGCTTCAGCTCATCGGGATAGGGATAGGCAAAAGAGAGATTTTCGTCGGTTGTGGATCACTCGGATAAACGCAGTAATTCGCGAAAGAGGAGTATCCTATAGTTATAGTAAATTCATACACGATCTGTACAAGAACCAATTGCTTCTTAACCGTAAAATACTTGCGCAAATAGCTATATCAAATAGGAAATGTCTTTATATGATTTCGAACGAGATCATATAAAAAAAAAGTAGATTGTAAAGAATCCAACGGAATATTTTCAATGGAGTTCCCGGAGAATGAACTCCGGGAAGGTAGAGTAGAAATTACGATGATCAAATCTGATAAAATAGTAAAACACGTTCAATCCAAAAAGATTTCTGATTCATTTTTTTCTTATGACACGATAATCAAATATAGATTCACGGATTTTTCGAGCAAAACACCAATCCGCATTTGAGTTCGGATTGGAATTATGATTCAAGTGAAGTAAGCCTATTTCTTTTTTTTATTTATTTGGAATTTTTCTTTCTTTTGATCTTTATTTTGATTTCTAGCTTTCAAAGCATTAGTTCTAGCGGTCGACTCGCTTATTTGAAATCCTTTCCTTTTAAAGGGTAACAAAGATAAAATACGAGCTTGTTTTATCGCAAGAGTAATTAATCGTTGTTGTTTCAAGGTCAATCTATTCACTCGTCTAGATAATATTTTTCCTTGTTCACTA